TAAAACTTTACTTTTAATGTGAAATTACATAAACATACAATGAATTGTTAAAAAAATGATGAAAAATGTCATTTTTGGGGGGTCGCGAAAATTTTTCAGAAATTTTTGTGCTAGTTTAAGACTAAAAAAATCATTTTTTGCTCTGGGGCATTAAATAAAAATTATATTATTATATATCTATAAATATTTAATATATATATAAGCTATTTATATGAAATATAATCATACTATTTTTATCAATAATTAATAAAATTTTAGAAGGATATATAATTTTAATTAAATTTTTAAACCCTAAAAGAAACCATATAATAAATTTCTAAGAATATTATTAATTTATTATATAATTATATATTTATATATAAATGTGCTATATTTATAAATATTTATATATTATTATTTATTAATATATAAATATTTTATATATATATAATAATTAATGACAATAAATATATAATTATATATTATTTAAATATTAATTAATTTATTAATATATAATAATAAATTGATTATATATTAATAAATAATTATATATGATATAATAATAAATTGTTTATTGAAAATAACAATTTTTAAAAAAAAAAAAAAACTACCTTTATTTAATAATTAATAGTTATTTTATATGATAAATAATAATATATAAAATAAAACTTTATTTTAATTAATTATTTATAAATAATTTATATATTATATGTTTATTTATTTAAATTATGATTAAAAAGTTTTATTTTAATAGGAATGGGGAGATTAAAATTTAATTTAAAGAAGTGACAATCATGAAATTCAGGCATCAAATGGGGATGATGCTTTTAAAAGTTAGGCTTTATAGAGTTGTTCATTGATAGTCTAGAAAAATAAGGGGGATTATTGTTATTTAATGTGTTTAATATAGAATTTATGGACCTAAAGTTTTATTATTGTTTAATAAATTAGGTTAAATTTGATATTTACATGTAAATTTTTATATAATTTAAGCATTATTTTAATAATAATGTTGAAATTTTGTTCGCAGTAGATAATTTTATAAATTAATGAAAGTTAGATTTAGTTAAAATTTTTAGTATTAACAAAATTTGTGCCAGCAGTTGCGGTTATACAAATATTTCAACTTAATTAATTTTAGTATTAATATGTTGATTATAAGTAAATTTTAAATGAAGTTTTATTAGGTGAAATTTTAATTTTTAAACAAATTTATTTTTTTAGATTATTTGATAGATTTAATAAGTAGACTAGGATTAGATACCCTATTATTATAAAGGTAAATTTTTTACTAGATTAGTATTAGTTATGTTCTTGAAAATTAAAGATTTTGGCGGTTATTTAGTCTATTCAGAGGAACCTGTTCTGTAAATGATAGTCCACGATTTAAATTACCTTTTTTATAAGCTTATATATCGTCGTAACAGAATATTTTATTAGAATTGTAATATTCAATATTTATTTTTTAATGGAAATCAGATCAAGGTATAGCGTATAAGAAGGAAGAAATGGGTTACAATTATTGTAATAAAGGATTGATAGATTGAGAATTTTTATGAATTTGGATTTGAAAGTAATTTTATAAAGATTTTTAAAATGATTTTAGCTCTAAATAATGTACATATTGCCCGTCGCTTTCACCTTAAAGTGAAATAAGTCGTAACAAAGTAGGCTTACTGGAAAGTGAGCCTAGAAAGATCAAGTTAGAGCTTGATAAAAGCATTTTATTTACATTAAAAAGTTAATTGTGAAATTCAATTTAATTTGATTAAGAATATTATTAATAAAATTGGGGTTAAATTAATTTGAAAAAAATAAATTTTGTTTTAGTTTATTTATTAAAAAATTATTTATAATTATAGAATATTAGTATTGTGAAAGAATTATTTTAAAGATTAAAAAGAATAATGAATTTAGTACCTTGTGTATCAGGGTTTATTAAATATAATAATAATTTTAATTTCTCGAATTTGGAAGAGTTATGATTATATGTATATTATTGTTAAATAAATATTTATAATATAATTATAGAAATGAAACGTTATTCGTTTTCAATATATCTAGTTATTTAAGAAAAAATTTAATTATGTTTGTATTAATATTTAATTATTTTGTTAATTAAATATTTATTATAAGAGTATTTTTATGGGGATAAGCTTATAGGAAAATGATTATAAATATTAGTTATAAATTTTAAAAATTATAGGATTAGAAGTTTCTATTATTAAAATAATGTTATAGTTAATTTTATATTTATTATTATTTATATTTATATTTTAAATTATTTATTAAATTATAATTGTAAATTTTGTTAGATTAGAAATAATGATAGAATTAGTAAATTTATTATGTTATAATTATTAATAATTGAGGTTATTTAAAGGAATTCGGCAAATATATTTTCTACCTGTTTATTAAAAACATGTCTTTTTGAATATTAATTTAAAGTCTAACCTGCCCACTGAAGTTTTGAAGGGCCGCGGTAACTTGACCGTGCTAAGGTAGCATAATCAATAGTTTTTTAATTGAAAGCTGGAATGAATGGTTGAATAAGAAAATAACTGTCTCTATTTAATTTAAGTTTAATTTTATTTTTAAGTTAAAAAGCTTAAATGGATTTTAAAGACGAGAAGACCCTATAGAGTTTAATAGATTAATATTGGTGTTAGTTTTAGAATTTTGATTTTATTAATAAAGATTTATTTGGTTGGGGGGATTGTAAAATTTAAGTAACTTTTACTGCATATATACATAGATTTATGATTATTTGATCCATATTTAATGATTATAAGATTAAATTACCTTAGGGATAACAGCGTAATTTTTTTTGAGAGTTCAAATCGAAAAAAGAGTTTGCGACCTCGATGTTGGATTAAAATTTAATTTTTGGTGTAGGAGCTAAAATATTAGGTCTGTTCGACCTTTAAAATTTTACATGATCTGAGTTTAAACCGGTGTGAGCCAGGTTGGTTTCTATCTTGAAGTAAATTTTATGATTTAGTACGAAAGGACCAATTATACAGTAAATTATTTTATGGGGAATAAAACTGTTATTTTGGCAGAATAGTGCGATTGATTTAGAATCATTATATGTAGTTTAAAATACAAATAACACTTGTTATTAAAGGATTTGTTAATAATTATTATTTCGACAGTTATTTTAATTTTATGTGTATTAGTTGGAGTAGCTTTTTTAACTTTATTAGAACGTAAAGTGTTAGGTTATATTCAAATTCGAAAGGGTCCAAATAAAGTAGGATTTTTGGGTTTAATTCAACCTTTTAGGGATGCTATTAAATTATTTACTAAGGAACAAACTTATCCTTATATATCTAATTTTAATTTATATTATATTTCTCCTGTGCTTAATTTATTTTTAGCATTAATGTTGTGAATTTGTATTCCATTTATAACAGTTAATGTTAGTTTTAATTTATCAATATTATATTTTTTAAGGGTTTCTAGATTAGGTGTTTATAGAGTTATGTTGGCTGGGTGATCTTCAAATTCTAATTATTCTCTTTTAGGAAGTTTACGGGCTGTAGCTCAGATTATTTCTTATGAAGTAAGGTTGTCTTTAATTTTAATATCTTTTTTATATTTAATTTTAAGATTGAATATTTTAGATTTACATAAATATCAAAAATATGTTTGATTTTTATTTTTAATAATACCTTTATGTTTTATATGATTAGTATCTAGTTTGGCTGAAACTAATCGTACACCTTTTGATTTTGCTGAGGGGGAGTCAGAACTTGTTTCTGGTTTTAATGTGGAATATAGAAGAGGAGGATTTGCTATAATTTTTTTAGCTGAGTATGCTAGAATTTTATTTATAAGGTTTATGAGTTGTATATTATTTTTAGGCGGGGATTTAATAAGGTTTATATTTTTTATTAAAGTGAGTTTTTTAGGGTTTTTTTGAATTTGAGTTCGTGGGACATTACCTCGATTCCGTTATGATAAATTGATGTATTTAGCTTGAAAGGGTTATTTACCTGTGGCTTTAAGGTTTTTAAGGCTGTTTTTTGGTGTAAAATTAGTAATTTTCACCTTTTTGCTTTAGTTAATAAAATTTAGTACAAGTCAATAGAGAATAAAATCTCTTTCTTATATTTTCAAAATATATGCTTATACAAGCTCATTAACTATAATTTAAATAGAATTTTATCTTGAATTTTGGCGATTACGGGATTAATAATATAATAAGCAAAGTAAAGAATTGTTAAGGTTTGGCCTGTTAAAATATAAGGGTCTTCAACAGGTCTAGCTCCAATTCACGTTAATAGAATAATAATGGAAAATAATGATCAAAAAAGAGTTTTATTAAGGGGATAAAATTGGTTACTTAGAAATTTTTTTTTATTTGAGAATGGAAGAGTATAAAGAATAGCAATGGATAAGATAAGGGCAATTACTCCGCCTAATTTGTTAGGAATTGATCGAAGAATGGCATAAGCAAATAGGAAGTATCATTCGGGTTGAATATGAACAGGTGTAACAAGGGGGTTAGCGGGAATAAAATTATCAGGGTCTCTTAATAGATATGGATTTCTAAGAGTTAAGAATAATAGAGCTATTATTATAATTAGAGCTCCAACGATATCTTTATATGAAAAATATGGATGAAATGGGACTTTATCAATATCACTATTAGTTCCAAGAGGATTATTTGAACCAGTTTGATGTAGGAATAAAAGATGAATTATAACTAGGGCTGTTACGATGAAGGGAAATAGAAAGTGAAATGTAAAGAATCGGGTTAAGGTTGCATTATCAACAGCAAATCCTCCTCAAATTCATTGTACAATGGTAGTTCCTAAATAAGGAATTGCTGAAACTAAATTAGTAATAACTGTAGCACCTCAAAAAGATATTTGTCCTCAAGGAAGAACATATCCTAGGAAAGCAGTTGCTATTATAATAAAAAAAATAGTTACACCAATTATTCAAGTTTCTATTAAATTATAAGATCCATAGTACATTCCTCGTCCAATATGAATGTATAGACAAATAAAGAAAAAGGAAGCTCCATTGGCATGTAATGTTCGAATTAATCAGCCATAATTTACATTACGACAAATATGAGCTACTCTACTAAATGCTAATTCTACATTAGGACAATAGTGTATAGCTAAAAATAAGCCGGTAATAATTTGGATTGTTAAACATAGTCCAAGCAATGATCCAAAATTTCATAAGGTAGAAATATTGGATGGAGTTGGTAAATCAATAAGGGAGCCGTTAATAATTTTAATTAGAGGGGAGATTTTTCGTAATGGTATTTTCATTAAAATTTTTGGCGTAAAGGGCCGGATTGAATATTAGTAATTTTAACTACTATAATTAAGGTGATAAATAGATAAATAATTATTATAAAAAAAATTATATTTATTGGTCAGTTGATAAATTTATTTAGGGAATATTTAAAATTAATAGTTGTTTGGTAGAATGAATTATTAAGGATATTTATATTAAAAAATAATTGATCATTAATAAGTATTAATATGATTATAATAATGATAGTTAAAAGAAATATAATTATAAGGATGTAGGAGATTTTAAATTTTTCGTTAGAGGCGATTCTAGTTATATAAATAAAAAGAATTAATATTCCTCCAATTATAATAAGGAAAATAATATATGAAAATCAAAAATTGTAATTTATTATACCGGTTAATAGAGCAATTATAGTTGTTTGAATAATGAGGATTAATCCTATAGAAAGGGGATGTTTTAAGAATATAAATATAATTCTAAATATAATTATTAAATTAATTAATATTAGTGTAATATCAGGAAATAGTTTAATTAAAATATTAATTTTGGAGATTAAAGTTGGAAGAATTTCTTTTCCTGAAGTTTTAAAAGAAATTTCTTATTGTTGGTTTACAAGACCAATATTTTGTTTAAATTATTAAAACTAATGTTAATTTTCACTTATTTAGCGATTTTTTTGAGTTTATCAGGAATAGTAGTTTTTGCTTCTAGACGAAAGCATTTGCTGGTAATGTTATTAAGGTTAGAATTTATTGTTGTTTCTCTTTATTTAAATTTAATAATTTATTTATTAAATTTAAATTATGAATTTTTTTTTTCTATAATTTTTTTAACTATAAGGGTTTGTGAGGGAGTTTTGGGGTTAGCTGTTTTGGTTAGAATAATTCGAACTCACGGAAATGATTATGTTATAACTTTTTCTTCTTTATGATAAAATTTTTATTTGGGATATTAATATTAATTCCTTTATGTTATTTAGGTAGATTTTGGTTAGTTCAATTCTTATTTTTTATTTTTACTTTTATTTTTATTTTTCATATTTCATCTGGATATTTATGAATTAGGGTTTCATATAATTTGGGTGTTGATTTAATATCTTTTTCTTTAATTTTATTGAGATTTTGAATTTGTAGTTTGATAATTATGGCATCAGAAAAATTATTTAAGCAAAAAAATTATAGGGAATTATTTTTAGTTATTATAATTATTTTAATATTGTCTTTATATTTAACTTTTTCTTCTATAAATTTATTTATTTTTTATTTATTTTTTGAAATTAGATTAATTCCTACTTTAATTTTAATTATTGGTTGGGGGTATCAGCCTGAACGAATTGAGGCAGGAATATATTTATTATTTTATACATTGGTTGTTTCTTTACCAATAATAGTGTTTATTTTTTGATATTATGAAACATATCATAGTTTAGATTTTTATTTTATAAAGAATAATTTAAATTTATTATGTTATATAAGGGTGAATGGGGTTTTTTTTGTGAAAATGCCTATATTTTTTGTTCATTTATGATTACCTAAGGCTCATGTAGAGGCTCCTGTAGCAGGATCAATAATTTTGGCTGGAATTATATTAAAGTTAGGGGGTTACGGAATGATACGATTAATAAGGTTATTTATAGAAGTTGGTATAAAAATTAATTTTATTTTTATTGTTATTGGATTAATGGGAGGTTTTTATATTTCTTTAATTTGTTTACGTCAAACAGATATTAAGTCTTTGATTGCTTATTCTTCAGTAGCTCATATGGGTTTAGTTTTAGCAGGAATTATGACTTTAAATAGATGAGGGTTTTGGGGAGCTTTAGTTATAATATTAGCACATGGTTTATGTTCATCTGGTTTATTTTGTTTAGCTAATATTATATATGAGCGAACTTTAAGACGAAGTCTTTATATTAATAAGGGTATAATTAATATTATTCCTAGGTTGAGATTTTGATGATTTGTATTTAGTGCAGCTAATATAGCTGCTCCACCGACATTAAATTTATTAGGAGAAATTATATTAATTAATAGGTTGGTTAGATTCAGAAAATTAACTATAATTTTTTTATCTTTAATTTCTTTTTTTAGAGCGGTTTATACTTTGTTTTTATATTCTTTTTCTCAACATGGTTCTAATTATTCAGGTATATACGTAGTTTTTAATAGATCTTTACGTGAATATTTACTTTTGTTTTTACATTGATTACCATTAAATGTTTTAATTTTAAAAGGAGATTATTTTGTTTTTTGAATTTATTTAAATAGTTTAAGTTAAAATTTTGATTTGTGGAATCAAAGATATATAGTTTATATTTTAAATAATGTTTATTTGTCAAATTTTTAGTAAATTGTTATTAAGAATATCATTGATAATTTTTATTAGTAGAATTTTTTTTTTAATTCAAGATAAAAGGATAATTATTGAATATATTTTAATAGATATTCAATCTTCATCAATTATAATAACGTTTCTTTTAGATTGAATGTCTTTATTATTCATAAGATTTGTTTTGTTTATTTCTTCTATAGTAATTTATTATAGAGAGGAATATATATTTGGTGATTTATCTTTAAATCGTTTTATTTTATTAGTAGTATTGTTTGTTTTATCAATAATATTATTAATTATTAGTCCTAATTTAATTTCTATTCTGTTAGGTTGGGATGGGTTAGGTTTAGTATCTTATTGTTTGGTAATTTATTATCAAAATGTAAAAAGATTTAACGCAGGAATGTTAACGGCTTTGTCAAATCGAATCGGAGATGTAGCTTTGTTGATGTCAATTGCTTGAATATTAAATTTTGGAAGATGAAGATTTATTTATTATTTAGATTTGTATAAAGAAGATAGGATTATAGGTTATATTTCTTTTTTAGTAATTTTAGCGTCTATAACTAAAAGAGCACAAATTCCTTTTTCATCGTGGCTTCCTGCAGCTATAGCTGCTCCTACACCTGTATCTGCTTTGGTTCATTCATCTACGTTGGTGACTGCCGGTGTTTATTTAATAATTCGGTTTAATTTTATTTTTAGAGATTCAGTAAAAATTTGATTTTTAATGATTGCATGTTTAACTATATTTATAGCTGGTTTAGGGGCTAATTTTGAATTTGATTTAAAAAAAATTATTGCTCTTTCTACTCTAAGACAATTAGGATTAATAATGAGAATTTTAGCTTTGGGAAGTTTTAACTTAGCTTTTTTTCATTTATTGACTCATGCTTTGTTTAAGGCCTTATTATTTATGTGTGCTGGAGCTATTATTCATTCTATAAATAATTGTCAAGATATTCGGTATATGGGCAATTTGGTCAATCAAATACCTTTAGTTTGTTCATATTTTAATATTTGTAATTTTTCTTTATGTGGTTTACCTTTTTTTTCAGGATTTTATTCTAAGGATTTAATTGTTGAAGTTATAAGAATAAGTGTACTAAATTTAATTATCTATAGACTTTTTTATTTATCAATTGGATTAACAGCTTGCTATAGGTTTCGTTTATCTTATTATTCATTAAATGGTTCTTTTAATTATATTAGATTAAATTGTTTAGAAGAAGAAAATAAATTTATGTTAAAAGGTATATTAGGTTTAATTTTTTTTGTGGTGGTTAGTGGGAGTATACTTATATGATTAATTTTTCCTTCCCCTTATTTTATTTGTTTACCCCTAAATTTAAAATTGATAGCTTTATTTATAATTAGATTGGGGGTATTTTTAGGATTTGAATTGGCAAAATTTAAAATTAATTATAAGTTAAAATCTTTATCTAATTTAACATTAAGGAGATTTTTAGCTACAATATGAAATATACCGGTTATTTCTACATTAGGAATTAATTTTTATCCTGCATATTTAGGAAGAATTTACTTGAAAAGATTTGATCAGGGGTGAGTTGAATATTATGGAAGACAAAATTTAGGCTTGAACTTGAAGTTTTATTCAAAACTTATACAATTGTTATCTTCTAATCATTTAAAAGTTTTTTTTATATTAATGATTTTTTGATTAGTAATAATTCTAATAATTTTTTACTTAAATAGCTTATTTAGAGCATGATATTGAAGATATCAAGGAAATATTTTTATTTTTGAGTAAATTTATAAGAAAATTTTCTAATTTTACATTGAAAATGTAATGTTTTTAATAAACTATATAAATAGAAATATAAACGAAATTTCATCGCTTAAGGGATAAGTTAGAAGCCTATTCTTGAATATATCATATTTCCTTAATTGGAGAAAATCTCAATTCTATCATTAACAGTGATATACCTCTTATTTTGGTTTCAATTAAAATAAGGATGAATAATCATCAAATTTTTAGGTCGAAACTAAAGGCAAATTTTGCTTCTTATTAAGATAAATTGAATAATCAATACTTTTTAAGTGCAAATTAAATGTTATAGTTAACTATTATCCTATAAAGCTCAATTTAGGGCTCCTTGATTTCATTCATGAAATAAACCAACAATAAGAATAATTAAGAAAAAAATGGTAATTAAAGCGTAATTTATTAGATTTCTAATTTTTAAAGTAATAATTAGAGGAAATAAAAGAGTAATTTCTACATCAAAAATTAAGAAAATTACAGCGATTAAGAAAAATTGTAGAGAAAAGGGGAGTCGAGCTGTATTTTTAGGATCAAACCCGCACTCAAAAGGTGAACTTTTTTCTCGATCTATAAATCTTTTTTTTGCAATAAAATTTAATAAAATAATAATAATTAAGTTAATTATTAAAATAATAATAGATAAGATTGTGATTATTTTAATTATTTATACTAGTATACTAGATTTTTTGATTGGAAGTCAAATATAATTTTTATATTATATAAATGAGGATTAAATTATCTTCCTCATCAGTAAATAGAAATATAAAGGAATAGTCAAACTACATCTACAAAATGTCAGTATCAGGCTGCAGCTTCAAATCCAAAATGATGGATAGATCTAAAATGGCTATAAAAATGACGAATTAAGCAAATTAGTAGGAATGTTCTACCAATAATTACATGTAATCCATGGAATCCTGTAGCTATAAAAAATGCAGAACCATACACAGAATCTGCAATAGTAAATGGGGCTTCTATATATTCATAACCTTGAAGAATAGTAAAATAAAATCCTAATATTACTGTTAATAATAGTCCGTGAAGGGCTTGTTTGTAATCATTTTCTATTAGGCCGTGATGAGCTCAAGTTACGGTTAATCCAGATGTTAGTAGAATTAGTGTATTAAGTAACGGAATTTCTATGGGGTTAAAGGTTTGAATGCCTTTAGGAGGTCAAATTATTCCTAATTCAACTCTTGGGGATAGTGAACTATGAAAAAAGGCTCAAAAGAAAGAAATAAAGAAAAATACTTCAGAAGTAATAAATAAAATTATTCCTCAACGTAGGCCTATAGTTACACAGTAGGTATGATGGCCTTGGAATGTTCTTTCACGAATGATGTCTCGTCATCATTGAAATATAACTAAAGTGTTAATAGTAAATCCTAAAAAAAGAAGATTTGTTTCGTATAAATGAAATCATTTGATTAATCCTGTTATAGTAGTTATAGTTCCTAAAGCCCCAAATAAAGGTCAAGGTCTAGGATCCACTAAGTGGAAAGGGTGATTTTTATGTAGTCTCATTAATTTACTTCTCTAGAATAAAGAGTTCTTAAAATAGCAAAAACATAAGATTGGATAATAGAAACAGCTGATTCAAGAATAAGAAGGAGAATTTGTGTAATAATTAGAAAATTGATTATAATTAATCTTAGAGTGGGACCAGTGTTTCCTAGGAGGGTTATTAATAAATGCCCAGCAATTATGTTAGCTGATAGGCGAATAGCTAAAGTTCCGGGTCGAATGATATTTCTAATAGTTTCAATACATACTATAAAAGGTATTAAAATAGTAGGAGTTCCTTGAGGAACAAGATGGGCAAATATGTGGATAGTATTATTAATTCAGCCGTACAATATAAATCTTAATCAAAGAGGAAGGGCTAAAGATAAAGTTAAGGTTATATGTCTTGTTCTAGTAAAAATATAAGGAAATAATCCTAGAAAATTATTAAATAAAATTAAAGAAAATAGAGAAATAAAAATTAGGGTTCTACCTTGAGTTTTAGTATTTCCAATTAAAATTTTGAATTCTTTATGTAAAGTATAAATAATTTTAATTCAAATTATTCTAAGTCGAGAAGGAATTAATCAATAAGAAGTTGGAATAATTAAAATTCCGATTAATGTTCTTAGTCAATTTAAAGATAAATTAAAATTTGTTCTAGGATCAAAAGTTGAAAAAAGATTTATTATCATTTTCAATTATAAGAAATATTTTTTTTTCTTTTTGAAAAATTTTTTACGTTGTAGTAAAAAGAGTAGTAATTAATGATATTAAATAAAATAAAAATTAAGATAAAAAAATATAAAAGACTAAGTCATCTTAGAGGGGCTATTTGTGGAATTAAAAATTATTATTTATAATAATTTTAGCTTGACAAGCTAATGTTATAATTTAACTAAATTTTTCATTAGAAGTAATTGTTAATTTACTATAGGATGGATTAAAATTCCATTACTTACTTTCAGCCATCTAATGAAGACTCTTTTGTGTCAGAAATTCATTTTATAAAATGTTTGGGAGAAATTCTTTCAATTACAATAGGTATAAATCTATGGTTAGCTCCACAAATTTCGGAACATTGGCCGTAAAATAGTCCTGTACGATTAGAAGAAAGTCTAACTTGGTTTAAACGACCGGGAGTAGCATCAATTTTAACTCCAAGAGATGGGACAGTTCACGAATGAATAACATCTAAGGCTGTAACTAATAAACGAATTTGGGATTCATAGGGGATAACTATACGATTATCCACATCAAGAAGACGAAATTCAAAAGGTTTTAAAGAGTTTACAGGAGTTATATAAGAATCAAATTCAATATTTTTGAAATCAGAGTATTCATAGGATCAATATCATTGATGTCCAATTGATTTTACAGTAATTAGAGGATTATTAACTTCATCAAGAATATATAATAATCGTAAAGAAGGAAGGGCAATAAAAATTAAAGTAATAGCTGGAAGAATAGTTCAGATAATTTCAATTAACTGACCTTCAAGAAGAAATCGATGGGAAAATTTATTAAAAAATAATGTAAATAATAATTGTCCTACAAGAACAGTAATAATAACTAAAATTATTAGGGTATGATCATGGAAGAAAGATAATTGTTCCATTAAAGGTGAAGCTCTATCTTGTAATAAAAGGGTTTTTCATGTTGCGATTTCTAAAAAAAGGTTAAACTTTATATTTGGGGTTTAAATCCAATGCACTATTCTGCCATATTAGAAGTTACCAGTAACAATAGGTAATTCAGAATAGCTATGTTCTGCAGGAGGATATTTTTGTAATCATTCAATTGAAGTAATTATTCTAAGAGAAGCTAAAGCTTTACGTTGAACAGCAAACCTTTCTCATAAAATATAAATAAGTAAAGTTACTCTAACTAGAGAAATTAAAGATCCAATTGATGAAACAACATTTCACATAGTAAATGCATCAGGATAATCAGAATAACGACGAGGTATACCTCTTAAACCTAAGAAATGTTGAGGGAAGAAAGTAGTATTAACACCTACAAATATAACTAAAAATTGAATTTTTAATAATTTATTATGTAAGGTTAAACCTGTTAATAAGGGGAATCATTGAACTAACCCTGCTAGAATGGCAAAGACTGCTCCTATAGATAATACATAGTGGAAATGAGCTACTACATAGTATGTATCATGAAGAATAATATCAATGGATGAATTAGCTAAAACAACACCTGTTAATCCTCCTACTGTAAATAAAAATACAAATCCTAAAGCTCAAAGTGAGACAGGACTGTATAAAAGTTGGGTTCCATGTAGAGTAGCTAGTCATCTAAATACTTTAATACCAGTAGGAACAGCAATAATTATGGTTGCTGAAGTAAAATAGGCTCGAGTGTCAACATCTATTCCGATAGTAAATATGTGATGAGCTCACACTACAAATCCTAAAAGGCCGATAGCTATTATAGCATAAATTATACCTAAAGTTCCAAAGGCTTCTTTTTTACCTCTTTCTTGTCTAATAATATGAGAAATTATTCCAAATCCTGGGAGAATGAGAATATAAACTTCTGGATGTCCGAAGAATCAAAATAAATGTTGGTAAAGAACGGGATCGCCTCCTCCTGCTGGATCAAAAAAAGAAGTATTTAAATTCCGATCTGTTAAAAGTATAGTGATTGCTCCTGCTAAAACGGGGAGAGATAGAAGTAAGAGAATGGCAGTAATTTTTACGGCTCAGACAAATAAAGGTAGACGATCTATTTTTATGCCTTGGGGTCGCATATTTATGACTGTGGAAATGAAATTTACAGCTCCTAAAATAGAAGAAATTCCTGCTAAGTGAAGGCTAAAAATTGCTAAATCAACAGAAGAACCTCTATGAGCTACATTTGCGGCTAAAGGGGGGTATACAGTTCAGCCAGTACCTGCTCCTGTTTCAATAATTCTTCTTATAATTAAAAAAGTTAATGAAGGAGGGAGGAGTCAGAATCTTATGTTATTTATACGAGGAAAAGCTATGTCGGGTGCTCCTAATATTAAAGGAACTAATCAATTACCGAAACCACCAATTATAATAGGTATTACTATAAAAAAAATTATAATAAAAGCATGGGCTGTAACAATGGTGTTATAAATTTGATCATCACCAATAAAGGTTCCTGGGGTTCCTAATTCTGTTCGAATAAGGAGACTTAGTGATGTTCCCACTATTCTAGCTCAAGCACCAAAAAGAAAATATAATGTTCCAATGTCTTTATGGTTAGTAGAAAAAAATCATTTGTTCGGTATAATGGCTGATAAAAGCGATAAATTGTAAATTTATGAATGAAACGAGAAGTTTCTTATACCATGAAAGTCTTATATTCATTAAATGATTTCAGATTGCAAATTTGAAGGTGATCCTTGATCTAAGGCTTAGAAATTTTCTCTATTTTTAACTTTGAAGGTTAATAGTTTATAATTAACTTAAATCCTTAGATGAAGTTAAGGATCAATGTGCAAATTAATAAACCACTGAGAGAAATAAAATTAACAAAAAAAATTCTAAATTTGATTTTATGGGATAAAATAATAATAGCTTCTGAGAAGTTAATTATAATAGTGGCAAAAGTGATTCGTAAGTAAAAAAATAAAGTAACTAGTGAAAAAATAATTAGAAGAATTCTTAATAGGAAAAAATTATTTAAAACTAAGTTATTGATTACAATTCATTTAGGGAAAAATCCCAGAAAGGGGGGTAATCCGCCTAAAGATAAAAAATTTAATAAAAATGTTAATTTAATTGATTTTTCAGAGTTTAAAGTATTGAATAGTTGATTTAAATAGTAAAGTTGATATTGCTTAAAAATAATAATTAAATTAAAACTGATAATAGAGTAAACTAAAAAATAAATTAATCAGGTAGTTTGATTATTAAGTATTCTGGCTAATATTCAACTAATATGATTGATAGATGAATAAGCTATGATTTTTCGTAGACTAATTTGATTTAAGCCTAGGATTCCTCCAATAATTGTAGAAGAAATAATAATTAAGAATAAAAATATTCTTAATTTACAATTATAAAAAATTAGGATTATTGGGGCAATTTTTTGCCAAGTTAATATAACTAATCTGTACGATCAGTTTAAACCCTCCAAAACTTCGGGGAATCAAGCATGGAATGGGGCCGCACCAATTTTAGTTAAAAGAGCTGAATTTAAAAGTAAAGAAATAAATCTAAAATTTTCAAGAATTTGTTCTTTTAAATTTAAAGATAAAATAATAGCTAGTAGGAAAATTCTTGATGCTAAAGCCTGGGTAATAAAATACTTTAGAGCTGATTCTGAAGGATAAAGATTTTTTCTATCTCTCAATAAGGGGATGATTGAAAGAAGATTAATTTCTAAACCCATTCATATTCTAAGCCAAGAATAGGAGGAAATAGCGATTAGAGTGCCTAATATTATAGATAAAAAAAATATAATTTTATGTATATAGAAAATTAAAAAGAGAAAGATTAGAACTTTCATAAATGGGGTATGAACCCAGTAGCTTAATTAGCTTATCTTTTTTACATTTTAGTATATGACGTATTAAAGTTTTTGATACTTTAGGAGATAGTTTAATTCTATCAAATGTAAAATTTTTAATGAAGGTGAATGCTCACGTGATTAATTCTATCAAAATTATCCTTTGCTCAGGCACTTCATT